CCTGGGTCGATGCCCGAGCGGTTAATGGGGACGGACTGTAAATTCGTTGGCAATATGTCTACGCTGGTTCAAATCCAGCTCGGCCCAATAATTCGCCGATCCGCCATAACATAAAACGATATAACCATTTTTTTGTATTTTGTTTTCCAGAAAAGCCAAACAAAAAAGGGAAGAATAAAAAAGTCCAATTTTCTGATCTATCCATCCCTACCGCTATTTGTTTTTTATTTGTTCTATTTATTTGTTCCCATAAATTCTGAACTTGATAACGATCTAGATTCATATCAGGATCATTAAGTTTAAGTAAAAAGGTTAATGAAAAGAAAGAGTAAAGAAAAAAGACCCTTTTTTTTCATTTTCAAATTGATTATCGTTGATTATCGATTGATTTGACAATAATGAAAGGATTACTAGTACTAGTAACCAGTCATCCGCGTCGCCCTCACTAAGGTGCATACCCGTACGGATATCAATATATCGCCCGCGCCCTTGTTTGTTACAACACGGCGATTCGAATCTAAAATCTAAATAGAAAATGGCTTAAATGAAATCATAAGAATATCTATGCTGTACGCTTTATCTTTATTTCCCTGGGATTGTAGTTCAATTGGTCAGAGCACCGCCCTGTCAAGGCGGAAGCTGCGGGTTCGAGCCCCGTCAGTCCCGACGGATACAATAAAAAAAAATACATCAATTCATCCCTCCATTTTCTGTGAAAGGAGACACAAATGACAGAATTTCATTCCCAACGATATCCTTTAGTTTTATTTCTTTTTTTCCTTTCTATTTTTTTGTTGGGGTTTATTTGTAAACTATTTGTAAACGGTGGAAGTGGAAAAGCAGTCAGATGATACATTATCAAATGATTGTACAAGGAAGGCGGTAGATTATTGAAAAGAAAGAGGGGAAAAGAATATATATAAATAAAGGAATTCTTTTGATTGGACCAGGAATCAAAATTTGTATTCGGTGTGGATAAAAGATCTTCCTATGTTATACTATTCTATTCAATTCTCGACGGTGAATCGCTTAGATATTGTTATTCATGATATTGATCCGATCTGATTCGATGTCATTGAAATTGAAATGTAAGTCATTGCATTGAATTTACAAGCGACAAATTTCTCATCTCTATGGGATTAAATCCCGAGTTATTGCGAAGTAAAAAAAAACAACGAAATTATGGAAGTAAATATTCTCGCATTTATTGCTACTGCGCTGTTCATTCTAGTTCCTACCGCTTTTTTACTTATAATATACGTAAAAACTGTCAGTCAAGGCGATTAATTTGAATGAAACTTGACCTTTTATCATTATCAAGGATTTAAGAAAAAAAGGATTCCAATTTCATGTCTTAAAATAAAATGAATGGACTAGAATCAGCAGTATCCTATAAAACTCGATAGTATGGTAGAAAAAAATAGGAATCTTTCTACCATACTATCTATTATTGTAATGTATAAAGATACAATAGATGAATCTACAATATGTATCTTCATACATGTCGATATCAATTAAATATATGGAATGTACATAGTATCTCAATTTTATTTCTTCGCTTGATCTATTTTATTTGTGTTGATTTCAATCAATTCAAGCTGAAATAATCGAAAGGCAAGTCTTACGATTTTCTAATTCCTTCATTTCATGGATTTGATTGTTTTGATGGATACCGAGATCCATATTGAAAACAATCAGAAATGCAGGAAAAATGGAATGGAATAGGCATATATTAATTTATTAATTTAATAAAAAAAAGAAAATAAAGTAATCTTTTTTTTTTAACATTCCAAAGAAGTAATTGATTGAGCAGTTGACAGATGATCCAAAGAGTTCTATGGTAACTTTTCTTCGTATTTCGTTTCGAAAAAGGGCCTACCCATTTTTAATTTAACCTCTTTTCTTTGATCCATGATATGAAATGAGTCAATAAAGTATAGCATAAATCAAACAAAGTCCTAAAATAATAAAACAAGGGGTAAATGCGCAATATGTAACCACACTAAGGCAAGATCTTATTAAATAAAAGAACTACTTTCTTTTCTCGTTGAACGGTAAGGGAAGGAAATAAAAACAAGCAAATACAGAAAAAAAAGGGGGGGTTCCTTGTCCCTCATTGTCCATATATAACTCTGGTAAGAGCTGGTTTATCGAAATAGAAAATTGAGGATCTTTTTTTTTAATAAATTGCCTATCATCCGTATCCCTTTTAGTTTAGTTTCGAAATACGAACATGGGAATTATTGAAATCTTTGTTTGATTTTGATTGAAAAGGTATTATTCATCTATATTTTGATTGAAAAGGTATTATTCATCTATATTATTCATAGAATACATTACTCCACTAGAATCCAAGAGTTTCGAAATGAAGACTAATAAAACAGTTAAAAAAGGCTTTGCAAAACGATCTAGAAAACAATTGATACGTTTTGATTCCTCAACCCAATTAGGAGTACCCCTAGAGTCCACTTCTTCCCCATACTACGAGTGAAAGGGAAAATGTAAAGACTACCATTAAAGCAGCCCAAGCAAGACTTACTATATCCATGTGTATTATGTCCCCTATCTCTATGAATATGAAACAAATATGAAGGCATTTTTCCATTATTATTCACTAATAATAGTGGAATTACCGGCGCAGAGTCAAAAAGAAAAGGGGATTCTGACACACCACCGTTGATGAAACACTCCAATAAATCCGCTTCTAACAAGCTCTTATATGATTTCTAGTAAAATCGATTTCTAGTAAAATCCAGAACCATTAAGCACAAGCAAAATACGCAGTAAGGCTTTTGGAAGTATCAAAAGAATGTTACTAACACGTAGCGATAATAAGACTTATTCTTTCTTTTGTTGTCCCTCATTAAGTAAAAGCCAATTATCCATCCAATCTAATATTGATTGGATACCTGAACAGTCAGAGACTTTCATCAGTCTGTATACAAAGTATCTTCCAACCCTTCTACAACCATTAATTAGGTAATTAGACACTCCCGCTATCCAATCTAATTTAGGACTCCGCTAGTAGACACTCCACTACTAATGGAGTGTCTACCCTATCAAGATTTACTGATTCCCTTCCACTTCTCTAGGTTTTCCTTGAATACTAGACGTAAGGATTTACAACACTTTAGAAAACAAAACCCTCGGAAGTTTAGAATCAAGAAAGTATCAAGAGTCCTTTTCTTACACTTGTTTTTGCTGGAGAAAATTTGTCGAGTTATATCAGCAAAACAGAATAGAGGATTTCGAGTTTTTTGTTGATCAGGCGACACCCGGATTTGAACTGGGGAATAAGGGATTTGCAGTCCCCCGCCTTACCGCTCGGCCATGTCGCCAAAAGGCTACAAACAAAAAAATGAGAGTAGCCCCCCTTTTTTATTATTGTACTTTCTGTGTTGAATTCCTTTTTTTCGTTAATCCCTTGCCTAAAAGAAATTCCTCCTTTTTTCTTTTTTAGATTGGATCCATACCTTCGATTGGTTATAGTATCTCAAGACACACAATATCTAAAAACTTTCCCTTTCTTTTTTTTCTTTTCTATTGAAAAAAGAAAATGTGGATTCTCAGCTACAAAAGTGAAAATTCAGGACAAATTGGAACCTTTAACTATTGAATGCAAATTTATGGACGATTCTTCTTCACTTGTCTTTCTCTAATGATATAAGAAAATCAAAATGGATACGTAACTAATCCGTATTGATTTTTTTCAATAAAAAAACTTTCTTAATTTCAATTATAATATAACAGCAATTATGAGTATATGTAAACCCCAGAACATAAGTTAGATATAACAGCAATTATGAGTATATGTAAACCCCAGAACATAAGTTAGATATGCTGTCCATAGGGAATCCGCAAGAAATTATCGTGTTTCCATTTTTCATTGAATAGATTAAATAAAAAATAGAATTTTTGATAGAGCACGCCATGTGTTGTCTCCACTAGAGAGTTATAATGGAATAAAAAGAAAAGAGGAGAAAGACATATATAAACAGAAATGCTATATCTGCACATGTTTAATAAATACAAGCCCTCTTTTCGTACGCACTTCAATCATTATTCTACTAAAAAACTAAAAAGTGGGTAAAAACTTCTTTCTTCTCTGCGAATCATTTTTTGAACAATAGAATCTATGAAAAATTTAAGTGCTAGAAAAAGCAACTCTCTCTATATATATTTTTTGATTATTTTGTCTTTATCTCAACGAACAGATCAAATCAGGAATTCATTTCATTTTTCTGGTATTCAATCGGATTGGAATATGTAATATCATAATAATAGTAGAAATTGAATTCTTTTTTTTGATATTCTATACAAAACTCCGTAAAGCTAAATGGCATTTATCAATTCTTTTCCATTTGTATCTGTTTGTTATAAATATAAATTCAAATTTGAGTATAATCTTTCTTCTTCCGTTCATACGCATTTCATATTTCATACATTCCATATATATTATATGGTATATGGAGTTGGATAAAATTTCATGTGATTCAGTAAACAGAATAGAAATTCAATTCCATCATTATTAGATCGATTCATATGATTCGATGAAGAATGAGAAAAGAATGGGATTTTTTTTGATAAATGGGAAATTCAAAATAAAATGCTGGGGGATAAAAATGGGGAAATGTCTACAATACCTGGGTTGAATCAGATACAATTTGAAGGGTTTTGTGGGTTCATGGATCGAGGCTTAACAGAAGAACTTTATAAGTTTCCAAAAATTGAAGATACAGATCAAGAAATTGAATTTCAATTATTTGTGGAAACATATCAATTGGTGGAACCGTTGATAAAAGAAAGGGATGCTGTATATGAATCACTCACATATTCTTCTGAATTATATGTATCCGCGGGATTAATTTGGAAAACCAGTAAGGATTTGCAAGAACAAACAATTTTTATTGGAAACATTCCTTTAATGAACTCCCTCGGAACTTCTATAGTAAATGGAATATACAGAATTGTGATCAATCAAATATTGCAAAGCCCCGGTA